AATGAATTGCCTGATAAAAGGAATACCTTGATAGGGTATATTATATAATTTTTAAAATTATATTCATTAAATTATATTTAATAGAATTAAACTATCCCTAAAAGAATCAAAATCTTTTGTGCATCTTACACTAAAATATAAAAAAAAAGATAAGCTAATTAAGCTTTTAGGTTCATACCCTACATATAAAGGTATAAATCCTTTTCTTTTTAATTTTAAAAAATTCTTATAAAATATTATTTATATTAACTTTATTTTTAGGAACTTTTGTTTCAATTTCTTCATCTTCTTGATTTAGAGTTTGAATAGGTTTAGAAATTAATTTATTATCTTTTATCCCTTTAACAATAAAATCTAATAACTTATTTTCTTCAGAGGCTTCTCTAAAATATTTTTTAACTCAAGCCCTTGCATCAAGAATTTTATTATTTTCAATTATTTTATTATTTATTTTTATACTACAAAGAAAAAAAGACTTTAATTTTTTTATTAATATAATTTTTGCGTCTTCTCTAATAATAAAAATAGGAATGGCCCCCTTTCATTTTTGATTTCCGATTGTTATAGAAGGATTAAATTGAATTAATAGAATAATTTTAATAACCTGACAAAAAATTGCCCCTATAGTTCTTTTATCATATTGTTTAAATTTTTATTTTTTTATTTTTTCTATTTTAATTTCAACTATTTTTGGGGCTATTGGAGGTTTAAACCAAACATCTCTTCGAAAGTTAATGGCTTATTCTTCAATTAATCATTTAGGATGAATAACTGCTAGAATTTTAAATAGACAAAATATTTGAAAAATTTATTTTTTATTTTATTGTTTTCTATCTATTTCAGTAGTCTTAATTTTTAATAATTTTAAAATTTTTAATTTAAATCAAATTTTTTCTTTTATAAATTTTAAAAACATTATTAAAACAATTATTTTTATTCCATTACTTTCTCTAGGAGGACTACCCCCATTTTTAGGATTTTTTCCTAAATGAATTGTTATTGAATATTTAATATCAATAAATTTTTATATTTTATTATTAACAATAATTTATTTCACATTAATTACTCTTTTCTTCTATCTGCGAATTTCATATTCAGCTTTTTTATTAAACCATAATGAAATAAATTGACACATAAATTATATTTTTATAAATATTAAAAATTTAAAATTACTTTCTTTTATTTCTTTTTTTTCAATTTTCGGCCTAATTTTTATTAATTTATTTTTTTTTATTAATTAAAATACAAAAATAAAAATTTATAAATATTTAACTTACACAAAAACTTTAAGTTAAATAAACTAATAGCCTTCAAAGTTATAAATAAAAAATAAATTTTTAAGTTTTAATTAAATAATTTTAAACTTTAATAAATATAAATTTACTCCTTCAGAATTGCAGTCTAATATCATTTTATGAATATAAAGTTTAATGATTAAAAAGAATTTTTTTTTCTTATTTATAGATTTACAATCTATTACCTTTATCAGCCATTTAATCAAAAAATAAATTGCAACAATGATTATTTTCTACAAATCATAAAGATATTGGAACTTTATATTTTATTTTTGGAGCTTGATCTGGAATAGTGGGAACCTCTTTAAGTATACTAATTCGAGCCGAATTAGGACACCCTGGAACTTTTATTGGAGATGACCAAATTTATAATGTAATTGTTACAGCTCATGCTTTTATTATAATTTTTTTTATAGTTATGCCTATTTTAATTGGAGGGTTTGGAAATTGACTAGTACCTTTAATATTAGGAGCCCCAGATATAGCCTTCCCCCGAATAAATAATATAAGTTTTTGACTACTTCCCCCTTCTCTTTCTCTTCTTCTTTCAAGATCAATTGTAGAAAATGGAGCAGGAACTGGGTGAACAGTTTATCCCCCCTTATCCGCCAGTATTGCTCATAGTGGGCCATCTGTTGATTTAGCAATTTTTTCTCTTCATTTAGCAGGAGTATCATCAATCCTGGGATCAGTAAATTTTATTACTACAGTAATTAACATACGCTCTAGAGGAATTACTTTAGATCGTATACCTTTATTTGTTTGATCAATTGTAATTACCACCGTTTTACTTCTTCTTTCTTTACCTGTTTTAGCGGGAGCAATTACTATATTATTAACTGATCGAAATTTAAATACTTCATTCTTTGACCCCGCTGGAGGGGGAGACCCAATTTTGTACCAACATTTATTTTGATTTTTTGGACACCCAGAAGTTTACATTTTAATTCTTCCAGGATTTGGAATAATTTCTCATATTATTAGTCAAGAAAGAGGTAAAAAAGAAACTTTCGGAACTTTAGGTATAATTTATGCAATACTAGCTATTGGTTTACTTGGATTTATTGTGTGAGCTCACCATATATTTACTGTAGGTATAGACGTAGATACCCGAGCTTATTTTACCTCAGCAACTATAGTAATTGCAGTCCCCACAGGTATTAAAATTTTTAGATGACTTGCTACACTCCATGGGACCCAAATCAATTATTCTCCCTCTATTTTATGAGCATTAGGATTTGTATTTTTATTTACAGTAGGGGGAATTACCGGTGTAATTTTAGCCAATTCTTCAATTGACGTAATTCTTCATGATACTTATTATGTAGTTGCCCATTTTCATTATGTCTTATCCATAGGAGCTGTATTTGCCATCATAGCAGGATTTGTTCATTGATACCCCCTTCTTACAGGACTTTCCCTAAATGAAAAATGACTAAAAACACAATTTGGAATTATGTTCTTTGGAGTAAATTTAACATTTTTCCCACAACATTTTTTAGGTTTAGCCGGAATACCTCGACGATACTCAGACTATCCTGATGCTTATACTGCATGAAATATCATTTCAAGAATTGGGTCTACAATCTCAATATTAGGAATTTTATTTTTTATTTTTATTATTTGAGAAAGTATAATTACTCATCGAAACCAAATTTTTCCCTTACAATTTAATTCTTCTATTGAATGATATCAAAATTTACCCCCAATGGAACACTGTTATAATGAATTACCTTTATTAACATCCAATTAATTTAATCTAAAATTTACTTCTAATATGGCAGAATAGTGCAATGAATTTAAGCTTCATATATAAAGATTTTATCTTTTATTAGAAAAATGACAACATGATCAAGCTTAGGATTACAAGATAGCAACTCCCCTATTATAGAACAATTAAATTTTTTTCACGATCACGCACTATTAATTTTAATTTTAGTAACAACTTTAGTCGGATATCTAATAGGAATATTATTTTTTAATAAACTTAATAACCGATTCCTTTTACATGGACAAACAATTGAAGTTATTTGAACTATTTTACCAGCTATTGTTTTATTATTTATTGCATTTCCATCTCTTCGAATTTTATATTTATTAGATGAAGTTAATAACCCCTCTCTTTCTATCAAAACAATTGGACATCAATGATACTGAAGTTACGAATATTCTGATTTCAAAAATATTGAATTTGACTCCTATATAATTTCATCAAATGACCTAAATATTGACTCTTTTCGATTATTGGACGTTGACAACCGAATTATTTTACCCACAAATAATCAAATTCGAATTTTAGTCTCTGCAACAGATGTACTTCATTCATGAACTATCCCTTCTCTAGGAGTAAAAATTGACGCCTCTCCTGGACGATTAAATCAAACAAACTTTTTTATTAATCGCCCTGGCTTATTTTTTGGACAATGTTCAGAAATTTGCGGGGCTAATCACAGTTTTATACCGATTGTTATTGAAAGAATTCCAACAAATCACTTTATTAAATGAGTCTCAAATATAATTTAATTTAAATAAAAAAAATTCATTAGATGACTGAAAAGCAAGTAATGGTCTCTTAAACCAAAATATAGTAAATTAGTGAATACTTCTAATGAACAAAAAAAATTAGTTAAACCCAAAAATAACATTAGTTTGTCAAACTAAAATTATCTTAATTTAAGATATTTTTTAATTCCCCAAATATCCCCAATATTATGATCACTATTATTTTTATTTTTTATTTTATTATTCTTATTTTTTAATATTCTAAACTATTTTAATTTTATTTTAACATACAAAAACATAGATCAAGAAAAAAAAATTAATTTTTCTAAAACTTTTTTAAATTGAAAATGATAATAAATTTATTTTCTATTTTTGACCCCTCTACAAATATTTTTAATTTATCATTAAATTGAATAATCTCTTTTTTAGGGATTTTATTTTTCCCAATAATCTTTTGGTTTCTTCCTTCTCGAACAGCTATCTTTTGAAATAAAATTTTTTCGACTTTACACAAAGAGTTCAAAATATTAATTGGAGCCCATAGTTTCAATGGAACAACCTTTATATTTATTTCTCTTTTTACTTTTATCTTATTTAATAATTTTTTAGGGTTATTTCCGTATATTTTTACTAGAACAAGTCACCTTACTATTTCCCTCTCTTTAGCATTACCTTTATGGCTAAGATTTATAATATTTGGATGAATTAATAATACGAAACACATATTTGCCCATTTAGTCCCCCAAGGAACCCCCTCTGTTCTTATGCCATTTATAGTCTTAATTGAAACAATTAGAAATATTATTCGGCCAGGTACTTTAGCCATTCGACTTTCAGCCAATATAATTGCAGGGCATCTTTTATTAACTCTTCTTGGTAATACAGGAAACTCATTATCTACAATTTTAATTTCAGTATTGATTTTTACTCAATTATTACTATTAATTTTAGAATCTGCTGTTGCTATTATTCAATCCTATGTATTTACAATTTTAAGAACCCTTTACTCTAGCGAAATTATTTAATTATTTTTTTTTTATTTTTTTTATAATAAATGATAACACATTCAAACCACCCCTTTCATTTAGTTAATTACAGCCCATGACCTTTAACAGGGGCCATCGGGGCCTTAACACTAACAGCAGGTTTAACAAAATGATTTCACCAATATGATGTTAATTTATTTTTACTAGGGAATGCAATTACAATTTTAACTATAATTCAATGATGACGAGACATCTCACGAGAAGGTACATTTCAAGGGTTACACACCTTACCCGTCACCCTGGGCTTACGCTGAGGAATAATTCTATTTATTGTTTCAGAAATTTTCTTTTTTGTTAGTTTCTTTTGAGCCTTTTTTCACAGTAGTCTTTCCCCGACAATTGAATTAGGAAAAATATGACCCCCTATAGGAATTATTCCTTTTAATCCATTTCAAGTTCCCCTTTTAAATACAGCAATTTTATTATCCTCCGGAGTAACCGTAACATGAGCCCACCATAGCCTAATAGAAAATAATCATTCACAAGCAACTCAAGGCTTATTTTTTACAATTTTATTAGGGATTTATTTTTCAGCTTTACAAGCTTATGAATACATCGAGGCATCTTTTACAATTGCTGATGCTATTTACGGTTCTACTTTTTTTATAGCAACAGGATTTCATGGATTACATGTTTTAATTGGAACTACTTTTTTATCAGTTTGTTTAATTCGTCACTTACAAAACCATTTTTCTAAAAATCATCATTTTGGGTTTGAAGCAGCTGCCTGGTATTGACATTTTGTTGACGTAGTCTGATTATTTTTATTTATTTCTATCTACTGATGAGGGGGCTAATAAAAAAAATTAAACATATATTAATTTTTTAATAAATAAATTTATATAGTATAAATAGTATCTATGACTTCCAATCATAAGGTTTAATTTTTAATTAATATAAATAATTTTAAATTTACTAACTATATCAATTATTATTTTTTTAATTGCATTTATTGTAATAGGACTGTCCACCATTCTGGCAAAAAAAAAAATTAACGACCGAGAAAAACTTTCACCATTTGAATGTGGGTTTTCTCCGTTTAATTCTTCCCGATTACCTTTTTCAATTCGATTTTTTTTAATTGCTATTATTTTTTTAATTTTTGATGTAGAAATTGCCTTAATTTTACCTATAATTCTCACTCTAAAAACTTCAAATTTAATAATTTGAACTTACACAAATTTTATTTTTATTTTAATCTTAATTATTGGGTTATACCATGAATGAAACCAAGGATCTTTAAATTGAACTTTTTAATTTTTTTTTAATTTTTAAAGTAAAAAATAGAAGATATAAGAGTGTAGTTAATTATAACATTTGATTTGCATTCAAAAAGTATTAGACTCTCTAATCATTCTTAAATTAACTTTTTAATATATAAAATTGACCCCATAGATACCCATATCACACTATTAATAAATAGACATATTATATATATATAACCAATTTATTAAAAAATAAGAAGCAAAAGAAATTTGTGATTAGTTTCGACCTAATTTTAGATACTAAAGTATCCTTATTTTTTAATTAAAACCAAAAAAGAGGTATATCACTGTTAATGATAAAATTGAATTATATTTAAAATTCTAATTAAAGAAATATGAAGTTCAAGAAAAAGCTGCTAACTTTTATCTTTAATGGTTTAATTCCATTTATATTTCTTTTTATATAGTTTAAAAAAAACATTATATTTTCATTATAAAAAAAAAGACTATAATTCTTTTATAAAATTACTAAAATTAATTATTAAATATAGCCATAATATTTAAGAATCAATGTGATTTCCCTAGCTGCTTCAAAACTATACTCTAAATATAAGCTACTTAAATTATACTAAATAATAAATAACAATAAAATAACAAACATAATTCAAAAACAAAACAAAGTAAAATGAATTTTTAAATTATTAAACTGTAAGATTTGTAAAAGTGAAGAAAATTTAGAAAAATATTTAAAAATTTGTTGAGTCCCAAAAAATTCAACTCAACCTTGATCGATAAATTTAAATAAGCCAAAACTTAAATTTACAGGAAAATAAACTACTCCAATTGTAGATATTGAAGGCATAAATCATATTGAACAAGAAAAAAAAGAAAATAAATAAAAATTCAATGACTTATTTAAAGAAAAATTTTTTAAATTTGATATTAAAAACCCCGTTAACCCCCCTAAAAAACAAGTAATTAAAATTGAAAATTTAAATAATAAACTTAAACATATTATAAAAGAAAAAGGAAAAATTATTCAATTAAGTATAGCCCCTCCTGAGATTGCAAAAATTAATAAACCGAACATACTTTTTGATATGATTCTTCTTCTATCATTTAAAATATTTATCGAACTTTGATTTATTGATAAAATAAACAAATAATAAAATAAACGGAAAGAATAACTTACTGTTAAACCCGTAGAAAAAAAAAATAAAAAAAAAATTAATATATTAACTTCCGAAACTAAAACTATTTCCAAAATTACATCTTTAGAATAAAACCCAGCTAAAAAAGGAAACCCACATAAAGCTAAATTTGCAATATTCAAACAAGAAATAGTAAAAGGCATATAAACAGAAAAACTTCCCATATCTCGAATATCTTGAGAATTTTTTATATTATGAATAATAGCTCCTGCACATATAAATAAAAGAGCTTTAAATAAAGCGTGTGTCAATAAATGAAAAAAAGCCAATTTATAAAACCCTAAAGCTAAAATACTTATTATTAATCCTAATTGACTCAGCGTTGAAAGAGCGATAATTTTTTTCAAATCAAATTCAAAATTTGCCCCTAACCCGGCCATAAATATTGTTAAACCAGAAATTAATATTAAAAATTTTCTTATTGGGGTATCTAACAACAAATTAGAAAAACGAATCATTAAATAAACCCCAGCAGTTACTAAAGTTGAAGAATGAACTAATGCAGAAACAGGAGTAGGGGCAGCTATTGCTGCAGGTAACCAAGAAGAAAAAGGAATTTGAGCACTCTTTGTTATAGCCGCAAAAATTATTATAGAACAAATTATTTTTATTTCAAAATCATTTTTTATAAAATCTAAATAAAATAAAAAATTTCAACTTCCATAATTTAATATCCAAGCAATAGACATCAAAAAAGCAACATCCCCTAAACGATTAGAAAGGGCAGTTAATATTCCCGCATTATATGATTTAACATTTTGATAATAAATTACAAGTAAATAAGAGACTAACCCAAGCCCGTCTCACCCTAACAAAATACTAATTAAATTTGGGCTTAAAATTAATATTATTATAGAAAAAACAAATAATAAAACTAAAATAATAAACCGATTAATAAATAAGTCCCCTCTTATATAATCTTTTCTATAGTAAATTACTAAAGAAGAAATAAATAAAACAAATGATATAAATAATAAACTGACCCAATCAAAAATTAACACCATTATTATCATATTACTATTAATTGAAAAGATTTCTCACTCTAAAAAATATACCAAATCATTAATTAAAAAAATTAAACCAAAAAAAAAAGTTCTTATTCTACAAAAAAATAAAAAAATAAAAGATAAAAAACAAATAGAAATAAATTCCACGATTTAAAATAAAATTTTTATATCTTTGACACCACAAATCAATATTTTTAATAAACTATTTAAACTTATTTTAAAATACCATAAATTTTAAAATTTTAATTTTTTTTAAAAAAATTGTATAAATTAAAACTAAAAAAAATTAATTTTTAATTTTCTACTAAAATATAAATACTATTAAATCTCTTTTTAGAATTAAAAAATTTACAGGAAACCAATGTAAAAATAAAACTAAATACTCTCGATTTAAAGCAAAAGAAAAAGAAAAATTTCCAACATTAAACTTACCATGTTGTCTATAAGAATATAGATATAAAGAATAAGCAGCACTAAAAAAAGAAATTATAATTAATAAAATTATTGAAACCTTTGATCATCCTACAATTCTATTTAAAAGACCAATTTCCCCTAATAAATTTACAGAAGGAGGGGCCGCCATATTACTTGAACACAACAAAAATCACCATATTGAAATTCTTGGTATAAAATTTAATATCCCCTTATTAATTATTAATCTTCGTCTCCCTAATCGCTCATAAAATAAATTTACTAAGAAAAATAGCCCAGAAGAACATAGCCCATGAGCAATTATCAAAGAATAGGAAAACCCCCATCCCCATCTTAATAGCACTATTAACCCTCCAATAACAAGTCTTATGTGAGCAACTGAAGAATAGGCCACTAAAGATTTTAAATCAATCTGACGTAAACAAATTAAACTGACTAAAAATCCCCCTATTAATCTTAAAATTAGTCAAAAAATATTTAATTTTAATGATAAAGATAAAATAATAGAGAATACACGAATTATACCATATCCTCCTAACTTTAATAAAATACCTGCTAAAATTATAGACCCAGAAACTGGGGCCTCAACATGGGCCTTAGGTAACCAAAGATGAACTAAAAATATTGGCATTTTTACTAAAAAAGCAAATACTAAAAAAAAATAAAGTAAAAAATTTTCTAATCTAAATTCTTTAAAAAACAAAAAATTTAAAGAATTAAAATTACTAAAAATATAAAATAAAGCCATTAATAAAGGAAGAGAAGCAAATAACGTATAAAACAATAGATATAACCCCGCCTGTAATCGTTCAGGTTGATACCCTCAACCAAAAATTAAAAATAATGTAGGAATTAAACTTCTTTCAAAAAAAACATAAAATATAAATAAATTTAATCTTATAAAAGTTAATATTAATAATAATAATAATAATAAAATATTAAATAAAAAATAATTTATATTTACTTTTAAAAAATAAATTCTTCTTCTTGACATAACCATTAAAGCACAAATTCAAATTCTTAATAAAATTAAACCAAAAGACAATAAATCTACACCAAAAAAATACTGTATTTGAAATATATGAAAATTAAAATTTAATAAAAAAAATATAAAAAAGATAAAAAAAAACATATTTTGAACCGTTCAAAATATATTTTTTATAAAACAAACTGGAATCATAAATACTAAAAAAAATAAAAATTTTAACATTGTAAAAAAGTATAATTCAAAAAGTAATCTCTACCATGAGTACGAATTATAGATACTAAAATAGAAAGCCCTAAAACCCCCTCACAAACAGAAAAAACTAAAAAATATATTCTAAAATATTGTTCAAAACTTAAAAAATTTAAATAAAAAAATAAAAAAATAAATAAACATAATACTATAAACTCTAATCTTAATAACATATTTAATAAATGCTTATAAGAAAAAATAAAAGAGATTACCCCTATAAAAAATATCAAAAAAAAAAATATAATTAAAATTGTTAACATTTTATTTAAATAGTTTAACAAAAACATTGGTCTTGTAAACCAAAATTAAAAATTATTTTTTTTAAATAAATCAGAAAAAAATAAAACTATTTTTCATTAATTCCCAAAATTAATATTTTTAATAAACTATTTTCTGAATTAATTATACAAAATTTTATTTTTTTTTTACTTATTATAACATCATTAATTTTTTCTATAATGAATCATCCTCTATCTATAGGATTAATATTAATAATTCAAACTATATTAATTGTAATTTTTTCAGGATTAATAACAAAATCCTTTTGATTTTCATACTCACTATTTTTAATTTTTCTAGGAGGAATATTAATTTTATTTATATATATAACTTCTATTGCTTCAAATGAAGAATTTAAATTTCAAATTAACTTAAAAATATTAACTATATTATTTTTTTATCTATTATTTATTTTATTATTTTTTATTATTCTTAATCAAAAACTTTTATTTTTTAATAAAACTAATAATTTTGAAATTTTAAATATTGATTCTGTAAAAATATTATTTTTTGAAAATAATTTTATATTAAATAAAATATATAATTTTCCAATGAATATAGTTACAATTATACTCATTAATTATTTATTTTTAACTTTAATTGCAGTAGTAAAAATTACTAATATTTTCGAAGGTCCCCTACGATCAAAAACTAATTAAACTAAATGAATAAACCTTTACGAAAATCCCACCCTTTATTTAAAATTATAAATAATGCACTAGTTGATCTTCCAGCTCCATCTAATATTTCAAGCTGATGAAATTTCGGATCATTACTTGGCCTTTGTTTAATTATTCAAATTGCTACAGGTATTTTTTTAGCAATACATTATACCGCAGATATCCAATTAGCTTTTAATTCTGTTAATCACATTTGTCGAGATGTAAATTATGGATGATTACTACGAACTTTACACGCAAACGGGGCTTCTTTTTTTTTCATTTGTATTTATTTACATGTAGGACGAGGAATATACTATGGATCTTACAAATATCTATACACTTGAACTGTGGGAGTTGTATTATTTTTTCTAACTATAGGAACAGCTTTTATAGGATACGTCCTTCCTTGAGGGCAAATATCTTTTTGAGGAGCTACTGTAATTACAAATTTATTATCAGCTATACCTTATATTGGAATTGATTTAGTTCAATGATTATGAGGGGGATTCGCTGTTGATAATGCTACTCTTACCCGATTTTTTTCATTCCATTTTTTATTTCCTTTTATTATTATTGCTTTTACTATAATCCATCTTCTTTTTCTCCATCAAACAGGGTCAAACAATCCATTGGGTATTAATAGAAATAGAGACAAAATTCCATTTCATCCTTATTATTCTTTTAAAGATATTTTTGGATTTATAATATTATTAATAGGATTAACATTTATCTGTTTAATTGCACCATACGCTTTAGGAGACCCCGATAACTTTATCCCAGCTAATCCACTAGTTACCCCCCCTCATATCCAACCAGAATGATATTTCTTATTTGCTTATGCCATTTTACGATCAATCCCAAATAAATTAGGGGGTGTAATTGCACTAGTAATATCAATTGCTATTTTATTTATTTTGCCCTTTACTAATAAATTCACTTTCCAAAGTTCACAATTTTACCCTATTAACCAAATTTTATTCTGAATTATAACAATTACTGTAGTCTTATTAACATGAATTGGGGCTCGTCCTGTTGAAGACCCCTATATTTTAACAGGACAATTTTTAACTATTCTATACTTTTTATACTTTATTATAAACCCAATTATTTCAATTTGATGAGAAAATTTAATAAAATAATTTATTAAAATAAATTTGATATTAACTATAATATAAAATTTAAATTAATTTTTTTTAATTTTTTTTTATTACTTTATAAAAATTTTATTTAAAATAATATATTTATATATATATATATATAATATATATGTATATATATGTTTATATTATAAATATACTATTAAATTATTTTTTTATATCTATTAAATTAGTTAATGAACTTGAATAAGTATATGTTTTGAAAACATAATATAGAAATACTAATTTTCTATTAACTTTTTATACTATTTTTAATTATTAAAAAATAAATAAATAAACCCCAATAAATAAAAATAAAAAATTTAAAACAATTGGAAGATAACTTTTTCAAGCTATATTTATTAATTTATCGTATCGATAACGAGGATAAGCCCCACGAACCCAAATAAATAAAAAAGAAATAAAATTTAATTTTAAAAAAAAAATAAAAGATAATACTCTAGAACCTAAAAATAATAAAGAAAATAACATTCTTATAAATAAAATTCTTGCGTACTCAGCCAAAAAAATTAAAGCAAACCCCCCTGCCCCATACTCAACATTAAACCCAGAAACTAATTCTGACTCCCCTTCAGCAAAATCAAAAGGAGTTCGATTAGTCTCAGCTAATCTTGAGATTATCCATATTAATCCAATAGGAAAAAATAGAATAAAAAACCACATATTCCATTGATAAACTTCAAAATAGATTAAATTAAACCCCCCAATTAAAAATAAAATTCTCATTAATATAATAACTAATGCAACCTCATAAGAAATTGTTTGGGCAATTGATCGTAAAGACCCTAATAACGCATATAATGAATTTGAAGATCATCCCGCAAGTATAACCATATACACACCAAAACTTATGCAACAAAAAATAAATAGTACTCCTAAATTAAAAGAGTATAATTTAATTAAATAAGGAATACATAATCAGATAAATAAAGATAAAAATAAGGAAAAAATAGGAGAAAAATAATAAATAACTCTATTAGAAAAAATAGGTAAAATTTGTTCTTTTGTAAATAACTTAATTGCATCACAAAAGGGCTGTAAAATTCCAAAATAACCAATTTTATTAGGACCTTTTCGAATTTGAATAAAACCTAAAACTTTTCGTTCTAATAAAGTTAAAAAAGCTACACTAACTATTACACAAATTACTAATAGTAAACTTCTTAAAAATGGTATAAAATAATCAATATTAAAAATCAATACTATTTATAGAAACCAATTCTATATTTTTAAATTCTAAATTTAATACACTTATCTGTCAAAATAGTTTATATTGAATAAATTCTAAATACCTAAACTTTTTTAAAAAATTAATTTATTTCATACTTTTTAATTTTAATAATTTTATATTTGGTCCTTTCGTACTAAAATATAACAATAACATAAAGATAGAAACCAACCTGGCTTAAACCGGTTTGAACTCAGATCATGTAAAATTAAATAGTCGAACAGACTAAAAATTTAAACTTCTACACCTAAATCATATCTTAATCCAACATCGAGGTCGCAAACTTTTTTATCGATTTGAACTCTCCAAAAAAATTACGCTGTTATCCCTAAAGTAACTTAATTTATTAATCCAAAAAATTAGGATCATTAATAAAACATAAAAAAATGACTTTTTTTAAAAAGAGTTAACTAAATCTTTAAATCACCCCAATTAAATAAAATATACATTAAAATTTAAAATATTCTAAAAAAAATTATAAATAATAACTTTATAAAGCTTTATAGGGTCTTATCGTCTTTTATAAATATTTTAGTTTTTTTACTAAAATAATAAATTCATTTATTATTAATATAATAAAGCTTATTTTTTATCAAACCTTTCATTCCAGTCTTCAATTAAAAAACTAATGATTATGCTACCTTTGCACGGTCAAATTACCGCGGCTCTTTAAATATATTCAGTGTGCAGGCTTTATTTTTTAAAAATATTTAAAAAAACAATGTTTTTGTTAAACAAATAAAAATAATATTGCCGAATTTATAATATTAAAAATTAAAATTATTTTAATTATTAAAAATTAATTTAAACTACTAATTTAATAATCATATCATTATTTTATATAATTAAAATAATTTTTTAAATAAAAAGTTAAAAAAAAATATATACTAAATTTTTTTTAAAAAAAAATTAATTAAAACATTTTAATTAAAATTATCTATTTTTAAGATTATTTTTTTTTTAAAAATTTTTTTTTCTTATAAACTTTTATTTTAAAGCTCAACCCTTAAAATATTAATATAAACTAAATTTATTAAAATAAAACAAATTATATTTTAATAATAAAAATTTATAATTAAATTAAATTTATTTCTTTAAAAATTATATAACTTTAAAAACATTTAACATTTCATTTTTAAAAATTTTTAAATAATACTTTTGAAACAGTAAAACAAAAAAATTTTTTAATGTTTTAAATTATAAATTAATTAAAATCTTAAATTTAAAATTAAATTAATCCTGATACACAAGGAACAAAAAATTAATTATTCTTTACTTTAAAAAAATTTTTCAATATTATTTCAATTTTCATTTTCATTACTATTTATTATAAAAATTTATATTATTATTTTTATTTTTATTACTAAAACAAAAAAAAATATTTTTATTAACTTAAAAAATTTTAATTTTAACTGACTTCTTTTATTAAATTTTTAATTTCAATTTAAAACGATTTGCACGTATTTCTTTTTAATGTAAATAAAACACTTTACTACTTAAGCTTTAAATTGTATTTCTAGAGGCATCTTCCGATACATCTACTATGTTACGACTTATCTCATTTAAAAATTAATTATAACGAGAGCGACGGGCGATATGTGCATATTTTAAAACTTTAATCAATTAATCTTTATAAATTAATTTACTTTTAAATCCACCTTCAAACTTTTTTTTAAAATAGTTATCCATTTAAATAATTTTTATTGTAACTCATTTCTACTTTTTTATAAACTATACCTTGATTTGACATAATTTAAAATTAAAAATTTTGAAAATTTTTTATTCTTATAAAATATTCTGATGACAACGATATATAAGCTAAAACAAAAAAAAGTAAAATATTTGTGGATTATCAATTACAGAACAAATTCCTCTAAACAGAATAAAATACCGCCAAATTTTTTAAGTTTTAAAAAATTAATTAATACTACCTTAATTTTATAAAAATTTTACAATTTAAATAATAGGGTATCTAATCCTAGTTTAAAATTAAATTTTAAAAGATTCAAAAAATTATTAATATAAAAAATTAAATAAAATTTAAATTTCACTTAAAAATTTATTTTTTATTTTATATTTAATTTTAAATATTAAAAATATTTACAACAATTTTAACTTAAATTAAAAAAATTTAATTATAATATTTGTATAACCGCGATTGCTGGCACAAATTTTACCAATATTTTTTAATAATAACTTCAATTTAACATTAATTAAAATAATAATATTAATTACTACTATAAAATTAAAATCTAATAAAATTTTTTTAAAATTTTATTTTTTACAAAAAATTTTATATGTAAAATTTTATTAAATTAAATTTTTTAACAAAAATAAAACTAATTTTAATTTAAAATTTTTTAATTTAATAATTCTTTTTAAATTAAATTATTTATTATAATTTTAAATTATTAATTTATTTAATTAATTATTTAATTTTTATTTAATTAATTTTAGTAAATTTTAATTTAAAATTTTTTAATTTAATAATTCTTTTTAAATTAAATTATTTATTATAATTTTAAATTATTAATTTATTTAATTAATTATTTAATTTTTATTTAATTAATTTTAGTAAAATTTTTAAAAAAATTCATTATTATTATTAATATATATATATATATATATATATATATATATATAAATATATATATATATATATATATATATATATTTATATATAATTAAATATAATAATTTACTATAAAATTAAATTATTATTATTTTTTTTTTCTTTCAGTATAAGTTTTGATTAGGAATATTAAAAATATGTTAATTAATTATTTTATATTATTTAATTATCATACTATTAATATAAATAATTTATATAATAATTAAATTCTTATATAAAAAAAAATATTTTATAAAAAAAATAATTTAGTTTTTTAAATTTTAAACCATTTATTATTTTTTTTATAAAAAA